ATAAAAGGATCCTTGAACAACCATAAGATGTCCTGAAAATCTTTAGCAAAGACTTCAACAAGATGTTCTACTTTTCCATAGAAATACATTCGCTCAACGAGGACTCGAGAGGATGTTGATCGTAAATGAGAGGATTGGTTACATAGAAAAAAGACGGTGGATTCATATTCATATACATGAGAATTATATAGAAACAATAAAAATCTTGGATTACTTTTTAAAAAAACAGCAATAGAGTTCTTTGGAGTAATAAGACTATTCGCATTAAAATACTCGTGGAGAAAGAACCGTAATAAATATAACGAGGAGGCATCCTTTACCCAGTATCGAAGGAATTGAACCAAGATTTCGGGACAAATGGGGTGGGGTAGTAGTACATCTAACACATAATTTAAATGTAACAATTTGTCCTCGAAAAAGGGAAATATTGAATGAATTGATTGCAAATTATGAGATTTTTCAATTTCTTTCCCTTCTAAAAAAGCTACCAACCGTAGGGAAAATGGAATTTCCGCCACAACAGCAAATCCCTCTGATATAATTTGAGAATCCAACTTATTGTTGTGCCAAAAAATTGGATTTTGGTTAGACTCAGTAGTAGCAATACTCAAATTAATCGGTTGATACATTCGCGTAATTAACTGTTTCACACTCAGTGAACTAGATTTATTGTCATAACCCCCACTTTCCAATGAAATCGTCGAGCTATTTAAACCATGATCATGAGCAAGTGCATAAATATACTCCCGAAAAAGAAGTGGGTATAGCAAGTCGTGTTGTTGAGATCTATCTAGTTCGAAACAGACTTGAAATTCCTTCATTTGAAATTCGATTAAAAACAAAGGAACAAAGGTAAGTAAGTTAGTGGGCGATCAAACGATACATAGTGCGATACCGTGAAAACAAAGTATTGTAGTAAAATAAAGTAGATACCTTGAAAACGGGTCAACTCATCAACGGATTCTCTATCCTCTCATTTGCAGTTAATTTAATTGGTTTATATTTGTTATACTCTAACAAAGTGGTTAGAAACCCTTTATTTTTTCACTCCAATCGCTCTTTTGATTTTGAAAAAAAAAAAATAACTATCTTTCTTTATCAATATACTGCTTCTTCTACACATTCATCTACAACCCATAATAGGGATTCACGAATAGTTAGGACTCATTAAATAAATCGATAATTCACTCATGGGAAACCCTTTCCCCGCGTTAGGAACTAATATCTTTTTAACGTTTAATTAGGTCGGATAATCATTCAAATTAAGAAACGAAGCTCGTTACTTTTTGTTTCCCTCTAATTGGAACCCTAGGGCTCTATCCATTTATTCACTCAACCCAACTTTGAATTCAATTTCTTTTGTTCCGCGCCAAGAATTCAAACTTGGTTTTGTATCGATTGAAAAAGAATAAAAGATTCTCATAATTATCCATTGATACGACATGCTGTTTTTTCCATTCATTCCTTTCAGGATCAGTCGTAGTCTTACAAACTCTCCCGAAGATTTGGACGAATCTTTGCTTCATAGAAATGTGTAAAAGATGCTAGCCGTACTTAAAAGCCGAGTACTCTACCATTGAGTTAGCAACCCAAAGAATTCGAATGGGTAGATCGAATCGGAATAAAAAGAAATAAACGAAATTTAATTTCACAACGGAATCACAATATTAAACTAGGAAGAACTCGAAAAAAAAAATTTTCGAATTGATTCTGAACATAAAAAGAAAAAAAAACCTATAAGACGGAGATAAATGAGTCTGTTTCTCCACGATCAAATTATATTTGTTCAATACACTATTGTCAACATGACATTGAATATCAAGATTGCGAAAATACTAAAAAAAAAAAATGACGAAAACAAAAAGAGTGAATTGTTTATTTATTAAATATTAAATTAAACTAAAATCAAAATAACAAATATAATTTTATATAGTAATAAATAGGTATAATAAATATCGAAATTAATAAAGAATATCTAATTCTTTAGATAAATAAAAAACTTTACGAATACCTTTTTCGATAAATACTTGAAAAAACCGAAAAGAAAGAGGTATGAATAGAACAAAAGGGGGGATAGTAAAATAGTAAAGAAAAAATTCTACAAAACTAGATAAGACTCCTCCACACCCTCTTTTTTGTTCTATTCCTTAATAGAATTTCGTTTTATTAAGACTAAGTTCTGTAAAAACCCCCGCTTTCTTTGAAATATCATGAATGGTTCCTGTAGGTTGGGCGCCCTTGTCAAGGAAATATAGAATAGCAGGAACATTTAAATGGGTTTGATTATTTATCGGATCATAAAAACCCACTTTCCGAAGATCTCTTCCTTCTCTTCGGGATCGACCATCAATTGCAACGATTCGATAAACGGCTCATTGGGATAGATATAGATGAAGAATACCCCCCCTAGAAACGTATAAGAAGTTTTCTCCTCGTACGGCTCAAGAAAAAAAAAATGGTTATAAGTGATAGTTATGTCTATGTATAAAATTAGAATTGAAAATACATCTATAAAATAAGCAAATCAATTAGAGATTTAAGTCCTTTTTTTTTTTMTTTTTTAKAAAAKAAAAAAAAAAAAAGCATCCGTACTCTCATAACTCAAGTTGGATAAGTTTCAAAGCCAAAACGAAAATCCTTAGGCATTTCATTTCCTTTTTTGAGCGGTCTCAAGCCACTTTCCTTTTTTTTTGTCTCGTTTCGAATCGAATCGATTTTTTTATTTTTCATTCTGATCGAATTGTTGAGACAATTGAAAATGGTATTTACTTGTTCCAGGATCCTTTATCTTTTCTTTAAATCATTGGGTTTAGACATTACTTCGGTGATCTTTAAAGTTTTTTTTAGTTTTCAATTTTGAAAAAAAAAAAGACAGCAACACACCCCTTTTTATTTCTTTCTATCAAAGAATCATACGAACAATTGATTCCTACGGGATACACTTTTGATGGACAGAGTTTTCCCAATTCCAACAAAATTTCCCCTTGCTTTTGTTTTGGATTTTTTAATTGCTCGAATCAGATCCTTTTGATTTCTATATCAAAATTTACTTACGAAGTTTTTTCCAACTTATTGATTGGTATTAACCCTAGATCCTTGCCCCTGAGAAATGAAGAAATCCTTTTACTCGAGCTCCATCCTGTCCTAGTTACATTACCACCCACCAAAGGGTGAGGATTCTAATAGAACAGAAGAAAGAATGTCGAGCCAAGAGCCCATTCATAGAAAAGCAAAATGGTGGATGCAAATCCACAGCGGATCATGTCCTTCAAGTCGCACGTTGCTTTCTACCACATCGTTTCAAACGAAGTTTTACCATAACATTTCTCTAGTTTGGAACTGGTATGTAATTGATTCCATTATGGAATCATGAATAGTCATTGCTTAAGTCTATACACAGTCTTTTTCCTTGTAGATGGAGGGAATATTTAGGTTGTTAGTCTTTCATCCGGAATCCCGAAATGAAAGATCAAATCAGAAAAAAAAAGGGCGATTTCCGTATCTATCCGATTAGACTGAACAAATTTTGTTGGAAGTAATTATGTATATTGTATGTTAATTATTTAATAGTAAGGTAAGGACTCATAAATCTTAAAAAAAGCGAAAGAAAATTATCATTATCTCTGAAATCGAAGGATAGCAATCCATGCATATAAGCCCTTCCTAAAAATTTGAGTCGTTTTTGTCTGGGCTTCCGATTCAATAATCATTCCCCAAATTGAAAATAATGTAAAATGTAAATAGACTATATGAACCACCCCCGTCTCAATTGTTATTCCCGAGATTTACAATTATTCATTTAGTCATTAAATAAAGCCCAAGACAAAATACCTTAATTTTAAAGATTAAGGTCAAAAAAATCCATTCCATGTGGAACAGGATTATTGGTTACTGAGATTTGGACCGACACGGATATTCCAATCGGTATCTTTCAGTGCTCCTTAACTCTTATCTACCCCCACCCCGAATTCTTTCGGGGGGATGCTGAATCCTAAAAAAAAAAAGATCTTATTTTACGGGATGCTAGACTATTTTTTATAGATATAAAGACAAAAAGGCCCAGATTAAGTCATTGTTTCCTTCTAAATTTTTAGATTCGGTCCGGCCTGGGACGGAAGGATTCGAACCTCCGAATACCAGGACCAAAACCCGTTGCCTTACCACTTGGCGACGCCCCATTTCAATTTCTATTGGTACTTAATAAACAGTATTATTGGGATTGGTTATTTGTCAATTCCAGGCCAAGCCTTAAAATTCGATTATTGTTTTAGTTTAGGAATGTGATACATGTAAGTGTAAAATAAAACTTTTAATTTATTGATCATTACATAGAATTCAATTAAGATATTGTATGAAAGTATGATTTCTTCAATTCTGACACGAGAATAGAAGGATTTTGGTTTTGATTGGTTCGGTTCCAAGAAGTATTTTTATTGTCTACCTTACTTTCTTTTCTTACTTTTTATCTTATATCAATAAGATATTAATAACTCAATCAAAATCCAATTCTCTCCAAAAAAAAGGTTTGTTATGTTTAATATCTTTCGTTTAATGTATATCTGTCTTAATTCTGCCCTTTATTCGAGTAGTTTTTTATTCGCCAAATTGCCCGAGGCCTACGCTTTTTTGAATCCAATTGTAGATGTTATGCCAGTAATACCTGTTCTATTTTTTCTCTTAGCCTTTGTTTGGCAAGCTGCTGTAAGTTTTCGATGAAACCTTTAATATTGGGCTAGAAAATTTCATGATTTATCCGAGTTAGAGAAAAAATTATAACAATTGACAAGATCAGATGAGTCTTACAATATGAACGAACCATCACCTCAATTTAAACAGTGAAATTCTTGGGGAGCCACGATCTATTTTGATCCCTCTTTTTGTTATTTGTTGATTATAACCCTTTTTCACTTAAACCATATTAGAGCCGACCACAATGTTGAATTCGAATTATGTTAATTTCTGAAAACTCTTTTCTATTTATAGAATCGAAATTATAAAAAAAACTTCATTTCTTGATGTCAAAATCGGATATGTCGTATAAAAATATAGAATCTATTTTTTTTTCCTTTTACCCCAAAAAATTATTTGGAGATTGTATAATGCTTACTCTCAAACTCTTTGTTTACACCGTAGTGATATTCTTTGTTTCTCTCTTCATCTTCGGATTCCTGTCTAATGATCCAGGGCGTAATCCCGGACGCGAAGAATAAAAAAAAGAAGGGGTTGCTTGCTTTAGTCGTATAAATGTTCTTAGGGTTTTCCCAATTCCACATCTGTTACTATCTGTTAAGGAAAAGTGTTCACTAAAAAAGATACGAAGCGATGGCCCGAAACGGAAAGAGAGGGATTCGAACCCTCGGTACGAATAACTCGTACACCGGATTAGCAATCCGACGCTTTAATCCACTCAGCCATCTCTCCTAACTGAAAAAAAAAAATAATAATAATAATTACTATGTTCCATTACACAAAAAATAAAAAATAATGCTTGAAAAAAGCTGCCTTTACTTTATTTTATATCTTTACTTTCTATATTCTCGATATTCTAGAGAATATAGAAAGTAATTTGATTATATAGCTCATAGAAAATATAGCTTGTAGAATATTTTTTTTATTGTCTTGTGTATTCTATTATATAAATAGATCGCACTGTATCAGCAATTCAATTTCTCTCATTTCTACAAAATTCAAAGACAGAGAGCATTCGAAAGAGATAAAATAGAAAAAACTCAAGAAAAGAATATCTCTTTAATTTCGTTCAACGAGGCCCTTTTTATTTCCACTTCGACGGCCTGGCCTGGTCAGTATCCAGCCAGGCACTTTTTTTGTTCTAATGGAACATACCGCCAACCATAGAAAAAATGCGAACCATAACATAAACAAAAATTTTTTATTTGGATTTGATCTGAAAACACAAAAATGAAATACTTTTTATTGGATTCAAAGAACAAGAAAAAGAAGTACTATTTCCATTCCTATGATGACAGAGAATTAGAATCAAAGTGTCATTTCTTAAAAAGATTTTTTTTATGAATTTTTCAATTTAGTTATTTAACCGAAATAACTCCCCCTTTCCTAATTGCATTAGGACTCCTGATAAAGACGTCAACGTTCCAATTTTGAATTTTCATTTCATGATTATTTTGAATTTCTGTTCTATCTTGATTCCATCCGATTCTCTTGTTCGACAAAAAGACCTTTTTATACAATAATCCCACTGTAGCGGGTATAGTTTAGTGGTAAAAGTGTGATTCGTTCAAGTAATCCCCTTAATAGTTAAGGGGTCCCTTATTTTCATTGATATTCCAATCAAAAACTTTATTTCTTAAAAGGATTAAAATTGAATCCTTTCACTCTAAAATGAAAAAAAAAAGATTCGGGGAAAAATATCCGTTTTCGTGATTTGTATCCAAGGGTCAATTCGAAATTGAAATTTTGGATTATTAAATTGCGAAACATAATTTTGTTTTTGAATTGGATGCATACTTCCAATTTTTTAAGTCTAAGTAAAGGATCCATGGATAAAGATAGAAAAGTCTAGTTGGAATCGTAACTAAATCTTCAAATTAGGTTTTTTATAGGTTCGATTGAAGCAAAATAGCTAGTAAATGATAACTTTAGTTTACTAAAGACATCAACATATTTATATTCGATTTTTTTTATTTTAGCTCGGGGGAAACAAAAAACTTTTCCTAAGGATTCTCTCAAATAGAAATAGAGAACGAAGTAACTAGAAAAATGGGGATTGTTAGAATCCCCCTCTTTTAGAGGGATCATCTAGAAAGCGAATTGTTTTGAATTCATTCAGACAAAAAAAGCTGACATAGATGTTATGGGTCGAATTTTTTTATTTCGCTTGCGGTTTCTATCTGGGAATCTATCCATCATCCATAAAGGAGCCGAATGACCCCAAAGTTTCATGTTCGGTTTTGAATTAGCGGCGTTAAAAGGTAGGAATCGACGTCGACTATAACCCCTAGCCTTCCAAGCTAACGATGCGGGTTCGATTCCCGCTACCCGCTCCATATTCTAATTCTATCAATGAGAATATCAACTCGTCGATGCATTAAGTATAAGTAAGGAAACTTTAATTAATGCATCGCCAAATTGAATATTAAAGTCCTGAAGTTATATCAGATATTCTTTATGCTTTCCGAAGAAGAGATCAAAATAAAAATGCTTCGGAATGGGGCTGCAAGGCGTCCATTGTCTAATGGATAGGACATGGGTCTTCTAAACCTTTGGTATAGGTTCAAATCCTATTGGACGCAATTGATTTCCATTTGCCTATATTCTCTTACATAATAATCTATTATTATTTGATTAGGATTATTAATAATAAATTAAATATTATATTAATAAATTTTGATTCGAAATATTGAATATTAATGATAATTTTAAATTACTTATATATTTCTATTATTTATTTTTTAAGTATTGTAAAGAGAAAGATAACTATTCTAAAGATAAAGAATAATTTTTTTTAGAATTGTTCTTGAA